TAAGGATCGGACACCCATATTCCAGGGCCATACAAACCTGTTACATGAAATGCGCCAAAACCAAAACAAGCCACCCCTGAAAGAAATAAATGAATTCCAAAAATCTTGGGCAAATCCAAAGAGGGTTTTCCTGTACGTTCATCAGTAAATATTTCTAGATCCCAATACACCCAATGCCAAATAGCTGCTAAGAAGCACAAGCCAGAAAACACAATATGCGCTCCGGCCACACCTTCGTAACTCCAAATGCCTGAATTCGTTACAGCCCCCCCTGTGATACTCCAACCACCCCACGAATTAGTTATTCCTAAACGAGTCATGAAGGGTATAACGAACATACCTTGTCTCCACATTGGATCAAGAACGGGATCAGAAGGATCAAAAACGGCTAATTCATATAGAGCCATTGAACCGGCCCAACCAGCAACCAGAGCTGTATGCATTATATGGACAGCAATCAACCGACCGGGATCATTCAATACAACGGTATGAACACGATACCAAGGCAAACCCATGGAAATACCCCTTTTTATCAAAGAAAGATAAAGACTATGTAACTTTATTGCATTTTAAAAACGATACTATGGACCTCCCCCCTTCAGTGGATTCTCTCCGAGCAGGAGATAATATTTGTTCTCTTCTGCTGGCAATAATCAAACAATTCTGTTCGTAGGAACAAAGAGAAGCAGATCTATTCTATACCCGATAAGACCCAATACGCAATGGGGGGTTGAGCCCATTTTCTATGAGCGAATCCATCCATACTTAGTCATCATTCGAAAGACCTATTTGTAATAATTTTAGTTACTTTATTAATTCTGTCTTCCTTTCTGACCATGGCTAAAATGAATAACGACCAATTTTTATGAAGACAATTAAACCCATTATTACGTTTCCACATCAAAGTGAAATATAGTACTTCATTTTTTGTTAATGCCTATTGGTGTTCCAAAAGTACCTTTCCGAAGTCCTGGAGAGGAAGATGCATCTTGGGTTGACGTATAGTGCGGCTTGTCAGATATATTGGGTCATATGGGATTTCCCCGTTCTCTCCCTCGATCGAGATATCCCTTGTTTCACCCAATCAATTTATTTAAAATTTGGAGCGTGAAGTGCAATTAGATCCGTTTTGGGGGGATCCAGATTAATATTACCATCTCAATAAAACTTATTTATGGTTGGCTTGGTTGGACCAAGAAAATGAAGTATCCAGGCTCCGTTTAGAAAAAACCCAATTAGTAATAGATCGGCGATTACTACTTGTATCATAAACGATTTTTTTATTAAATATTATGAAATATTAAATTAGAAAGAGGGGTGATCTCAAAGTGTTAATTAATCGACTAGAATAATATACTGAATACCTCAAATATTTGACGGAAGAAAGACATCCAAATGAATTCAAAAAAGAAGTGGTATTGGGAGCATTTATCCTATATGTGCAAATAGAAATCGGGGAAATCTTTACCTGGAGTAGAGCATAAACCTAAAAAAATGGAAGGGGCCCCTTCAGGAACAAGAAAATTACATCGTAATTTGGATTGGATCTCGATGAAACAATATATCAATGAGAAGTTTGTTTGATAAGTGTAGTGAATTTAGTATTATAGGTTATTAGGAAAACGAGTAAAAACTTATCTTTTTTTTTTTGCAGAAAAAGGGTTCCTTTGTTAAAAGTTAGATAGAACCTACTTTAAGCCAAAATAAAGGGGCTAGAATCTTATACATTGATATTTTTTACGCTATTTTTTGAACCGTATGCCTCAAAAGGTGCGTGTACGGTTCCTAAGGGATAGTTTTTTATCCTAATCAACCGACTTTATCGAGAAAGATTGCTTTTTTTAGGCCAAGAGGTTGATAGTGAGATCTCAAATCAACTTATTGGTCTTATGGTATATCTCAGTATAGAGGATGATACCAAAGATCTCTATTTGTTTATAAATTCTCCCGGAGGATGGGTAATACCCGGAGTAGCTATTTACGATACTATGCAATTTGTAAGACCAGATGTACATACAATATGCATGGGATTGGCCGCTTCAATGGGATCCTTTATCCTGGTCGGAGGAGAAATTACCAAACGTCTAGCATTCCCTCACGCTTGGCGCCATTGAGTTTTTTATTTGAAAGAAAAAAAGACTATGCCTTAGCAGGAATATTAAGTAATAATAGCATGGCACTTCGAATTTGATATGAGAAAACTCTCTTTTTTTTTTTTTTTACATTAAATTATGTATCGAAAGAGTAGTATGAGATAATAAGATATTCCGATTTTATCTTATCTATGGGGAGTCCATTTAAGCGTCACAAACTTTTTTTTGTTTTCACGCCGGAAGGGTTTTAACAATATTTATTTTTTATAGAAAAGATTCTTTTTTTGCCTTAGCTCAAAAAAACTTTGGGATTGCTGAATCACAGACGAAATAAATATATAAAGCAACGGAACCATCATAGTATTTTTTAACTCCCCCGAAAGGAAACGAAAGGAAGGGTGGTAATTGGATCATTTACCGATCTGCGTCTGATAGATCCTAGATTTTCTCTTTGTTGGCTGTAAGGTAAAAGTAAATTCCATTAGAGAGCCGTATGCACTGCACAAAAAATGCCCGTACGGTTCTTCCATTTTTTTTTTTGTTTGCACCTCATCATCCTGCAAGATAGAGAAACCATTTATTTAGCATCAGGGTAATGATTCACCAACCCGCAGCCTCTTTTTATGAGGCACAAACGGGAGAATTTATCTTGGAAGCGGAAGAACTACTGAAACTGCGCGAAACCATCACAAGGGTTTATGTACAAAGAACGGGCAAATCCTTATGGGTTGTATCCGAAGATCTGGAAAGAGATGTTTTTATGTCAGCAACAGAAGCCCAAGCTCATGGAATTGTTGATCTTGTAGCGGTTGAATGAAGGATTTCGCTGAAATCCCTACTATTGTTGTGTTGAGATTTTCTTTATATTCTTACCGGGTTTAATATTCAATTAAATATATTTATAAATAAAAGCGATTCATAATCATCCGGTTAGGATCGATCTCAACCAGCCTATATATGTATACGATACAGCATGCCAACCATTAAGCAACTTATTAGAAACACACGACAGCCAATAAGAAATGTCACGAAATCCCCCGCTCTTCGGGGATGTCCTCAGCGCCGAGGAACATGTACTAGGGTGTATGTGCGACGCGTTTAGATCATGAGCTAGGACTGGGACAAAAAAAAAGACAGACTGTATGTTTCCAGTATCAATGATCAATCAATACCAGTGAATAGGATAGAAATAGAATATGAATAGGATACAATGGAAGAATTCCACTCACTATCTACAAATCAAAAAGATCCTTTATCTCCCTGTGTATTCAATTTATGGTTTCCATTGGTGCAAATCCAATCACCTGAATTTAAGATGAGAAGCAATTCCCCTTTGGTAAGAAATGATTATCCATTAAGCGGGGGAAATATCTAAGCAGAAAAATTATGTTCCCACTCTTGCAAAAACGGACTAACAGGGTCAGCTACCTAGCTAACTTTCATAATTAAATACCGTTACTGTATGGGTTAGATCTCATTGTGAAAGACCTATTACTAAATAATATAATTCATGGGTAGAGCCAAAGGATGTGAACTGTACAAGTTACCAATAATATTGATAAGGAAGGGGTTCCGGTGTATAGAAAGGACCTCACCGTTTAAGAAGTAACCATAGAAACGATGGAACCACTATTTCTTTATCCATTTAAATTTTATTTTTATATTTACTATGTTTTGCTAGTATCAATCAATTTTTTAGTTAGCGATGAAATGCAAAAAAATAGATATATAATAGATATATAGTGGTCGGGGAGGTTATAGTAGCCAAAGCCATTGGAATTTTTATTTTATACATTGGAAGAATCTGTTTTGTTATTAATCGACCAGTAAAGAGGAAAATAATAACTAAAAGAACGGAAATCTATTAGTTATTCATCAAAGTTTCATTTATTCAATGACCAGAATTAGACGAGGATATGTAGCTCGTAAACGTCGAACAAAAATCCGTTTATTTGCATCAAGCTTTGGGGGGGCTCATTCAAGACTTACTCGAACTATTATTCAACAGAAAATAAGGGCTTTGGTTTCTGCTCATCGGGATAGAGATAGGCAAAAGAGGGATTTTCGTCGTTTGTGGATCACTCGGATAAATGCAGTAATTCGCGAAAATAAAGTATCCTATAGTTATAGTAGATTCATAAATGATCTGTACAAGAGTAAATTGCTTCTTAATCGTAAAATACTTGCACAAATAGCTATATTAAATAGGAATTGTCTTTATATGATTTCTAATGAGATCATAGAGGAAGCGGATTGTAAGGAATTTATCGAAAAACTTAAATGACATTCCCCGGAGAATGAACTCCGGGAATAGTATAAGAAAAAATTGATAAGATGATAAAGTCGTCAAAATGAGTGAACGCGCTCAAACAACTTTTATCCTTCCCCGATTTTTTGATTCTTTTTTTTATTACAACACGAAAATAAAATTTAGATTTTTTTATTTTTCGAACAAAATACCCATCTGGGTTTGAGTTCATATCATATTGGAATTTTGATTTGATTGAAGAGTAAGCCTATTTATTTCTGGTTCTAAAACCAGTAGTTCTAGTGGTCGACTCGGTTCTTTCAAACTGTTTCTCGTTATTAAGAAAAGGTAACAAAGATAAAATGCGAGCTTGTTTTATAGCAATAGTAATTAATCGTTGTTGTTTCAAGGTCAATCTATTCACGCGTCTAGATAAAATTTTTCCTTGTTCACTAATAAACCGACTAATTAAACTCATATTTCTATAATCAATTCGATCCCCCGATTGGATCGGGGGCAAACGCCTACGAGAAGATCGTTTGGATTTAAGAAAGGGTCGCTTGGATTTATCCATGGTTTGTTTGTTCCTTATCCCTGAAAATCCTATTTCTTAGTTCTAATTCTTTTTTTTTAGATCCAACTGAAATAGAAGAAATACGGAAATAGAAGAAATAGAAATTAGGATTTACTTTAGTTATATTAAAATATATATTATATATATAATATGCCATTTTTAATGTTCCTTGGAAGAGTGACAAACAGACCTGCATTCGATCTATTTCTTTATCTCTCCATGAACCGTATGTTTGTAACAATAGGGACAGAATTTTTTCAATTCCAATCGACTCGGCGTATTGTGTCGATTCTTTTGGGAAATATATCTGGAAATGCCCGTTGATTCTTTATTAACCCCGTTTCGGACACAACTGGTACATTCCAAAATAACCGTTACTCGGACATCTTTACTCTTGGCCATGAACCCCCTTTGGTTTTTGATTCGCTCAACTCTTCCATTTTTGCGATCTGAAGCGAATAAGAAAGGAACAAAGAAAAAATAGAAGTTGCTAACTCTAAATCGAATTATGAAAGATTTCGTTGCAATCACTCGAGTAATAGTAAATAATAATAAGGAATACAATTATTGCAAACTATATTTCTAATTGCAGTACAGTATCTTATTTAACTATTTTGTATGATACTGTTGCCCTAGGAGCACATTTCCATTCCCGTTCTCACTCTATTATAATATAAGTCGGAATTTTCGCTGAGATTGAATAGACTTTAGTCTTAAAAAAAAAATAGCAATTAATTAGTTACAGCTATTTGGTTTGATTGTATCTCTAATCCCCTTCCCGTATCAATAACTAAAATGAAAAAAAGGGGAATGTCAACGCATCGGGGAATAAACGATTGATCTCTATTAATAAACCTGCTAAAGATCCGAACCATAGAGTACTTAGTACTGGTGCCACGGAAAGATATGTTTTTAGATCTCGCATTGAAAATCCTCCTTCTTTTTGTTTTTAACGTCTCATATGGGTATATATAAGTCTTTTATTATTTTATTATATGTTATACAATATGTTATATGACATGAGCCCCCCCAAAAAAGAAGAAATGACAATAAAAATTGTGTATATCAATGGAAGAAATAACACTATGGAAAAGAAGACAGGGATTCTCTACAATGAAACTGTAGACCAATTGAAAGGGATGTAGCGCAGCTTGGTAGCGCGTTTGTTTTGGGTACAAAATGTCACGGGTTCAAATCCTGTCATCCCTATCTATTCTATTACTTTAGTTCTCCTATGAGCAGTAAGGAGGAATAAATTGAGATCAATCAAGGTGTATTGGGGTTCAAAAAAATTGTGATAATGATAAGAAAGCGCTCTTAGTTCAGTTCGGTAGAACGTGGGTCTCCAAAACCCGATGTCGTAGGTTCAAATCCTACAGAGCGTGCGTGATTCTGTTCTTGTTAGGTCAAATTCCACTGAACTAAGGTCGCTAACTTCAACAGCAATCAAAATTTGACCTCCTGTGGATTAAGGAGGAGGTCACTAAAAAAAAAATGATTAATTTAATTAATCAAAGGTCCGACTGATCACCGCGCCTGTATTGTAAATATGCAGTTACAAATAATCCAGCCAAAGTAATCGGAATTAAACCTAATACGATTCCAAATAGAAAAACTTCAATCATTTAAATTTGTTTGGAAAGGGAAAAAATATAAGTAATATCTATCCCTCAATATTAATCCGAATTGCCCATAAATCTCAATGACTAATAATTGGCAATTGACACGGTAAGGAACTATAGAATACATGGAATCCTAAAGAATCTTTTTCTAGATTGTTCATTCAATTTTTTAAAAATCAATTTCTTTAAAATTTTAAATAAGTCGTATCTTGCTTAGACCAATAAATAAAGCGGAGGTTATAGTTGAAGCCGCTAGTAGAAAACCGAAATAACTAGTTAGAGTAGGCATAAAGGAGCTAAATGAAATATGTTCTTTTTATACATATGGTTAAAAAGCACTTACCTAAGTTTAAATTTTTGAAAGAAAAGATATATAGAATACAAAGATAGAATGACAGGGGTACAAAAAGAAATGGATTCATCATCTGTCGATCTCGTAATTCCGAATCAAGAGAGTTGTTGGACAACTTCCTGAGTAAACAAATATAAAAATAATAATAACTGTCTTGTGTAACTTCATTCAAAAACAAAACTCTCTTTGAATCATTATGGAATAAAATTCGAAAATAATTAATAATTTTATTTTTTCGTTTTCTATTTTAGTTAGAACATAATCTCGTTGAGTTTAATTTTAACTCATTAGATTCCCTAGTAGGTTCAGTCACCTAATATCTCTCACAATCAGATCACTCGAAAAAATAAAATCCTTAATTTGTTTAGTCCAACTAGATTCTAAGACTAGTAATTTCTATTATTTTATTTTTTTTAGATTCTCCATTTAGTCTTTCTATATTATAAAGACCATCCTTGTATTTAGGTCAAGAAAGCACTTTTAGATCTAATACAATACACCAATGCGCATATCCCTAATATTGATTAGTACACTTATTTTCTTCGTTTTTTTCTTTCTTTCGTCGAATACTATCGACCACTCTTACCTTTACCGGACAGCTAAGCAATTAT